GCTAGCGTAGCTTAAAACAAAGCATAGCACTGAAGATGCTAAGACGGGCCTTAAAAAGCTCCGCACGCATAAAGGCTTGGTCCTGACTTTACTATCAGCTTTAGCACAATTTACACATGCAAGTATCCGCAGCCCTGTGAGAATGCCCTTAATCCCCCACCCGAGAACGAGGAGCAGGCATCAGGCACTAACATTTTTAGCCCAAGACGCCTTGCCACGCCACACCCCCAAGGGAATTCAGCAGTGATAGACATTAAGCCATAAGTGAAAACTTGACTTAGTCAGTGCTAAGAGGGCCGGTAAAACTCGTGCCAGCCACCGCGGTTATACGAGAGGCCCAAGTCGATAGACACGGCGTAAAGGGTGGTTAAGGAGAGCAGAAACTTTAAAGCCAAAGAGCCTCTTGGCCGTCATACGCTCCTGAGTGTTCGAAGCCCAATAAACGAAAGTAGCTTTAACACAGCCCACCTGACCCCACGAAAGCTAAGAAACAAACTGGGATTAGATACCCCACTATGCTTAGCCGTAAACCTAGACGTTATTACACAACAAACGTCCGCCAGGGTACTACGAGCGTTAGCTTAAAACCCAAAGGACTTGGCGGTGCCTTAGACCCCCCTAGAGGAGCCTGTTCTAGAACCGATAACCCCCGTTAAACCTCACCACTTCTAGCCCCCCCGCCTATATACCGCCGTCGTCAGCTTACCCTGTGAAGGACTAACAGTAAGCTAAATGAACATATTCCAAAACGTCAGGTCGAGGTGTAGCGCACGAAGTGGGAAGAAATGGGCTACATTTTCTATTATAGAATACTAACGAACAGTACCCTGAAAAATTACTCGAAGGAGGATTTAGTAGTAAAAAGGAAATAGAGTGTCCTTCTGAACCCGGCTCTGAGGCGCGTACACACCGCCCGTCACTCTCCCCTGTCACACAGCAACAAATGTTCCTAACACCAAAGCACCGACAAGGGGAGGCAAGTCGTAACATGGTAAGTGTACCGGAAGGTGCACTTGGATCAAACCCAGGGTATGGCTGAAACAGTTAAGCATCTCCCTTACACCGAGAAGACATCCATGCAAGTTGGATTACCCTGAGCCAAACAGCTAGCTTAATCACCAAATTAACTTAACAACATAAATAATGTAGCACAAGCCCAAACTAATAAGCTAAACCATTTTTCCACCTTAGTACGGGAGACGGAAAAGGTAATTTCAAGCAATAGAAAAAGTACCGCAAGGGAAAGCTGAAAGAGTAATGAAACAACCCATACAAGCACAAAAAAGCAGAGCCTAAGCCTCGTACCTTTTGCATCATGATTTAGCCAGTACCACACAAGCAAAGTGACCTTTAGTTTGAAACCCCGAAACCAAGTGAGCTACCCCGGGACAGCCTAATGGGCCAACCCGTCTCTGTGGCAAAAGATGTGGGAAGAGCCCCGGGTAGAGGTGATAGACCTACCGAACTTGGTGATAGCTGGTTGCCTAAGAAATGAATAGAAGTTCAGCCTCGTACCCCTTCAATCAACCAAGAAACATCTAAATAAGCAAAAAGAGAAATACGAGAGTTAGTTAAAGGGGGTACAGCCCCTTTAACCAAGGACACAACCTTAAACAGAAGGATAAGGGTCATATTTTTTAAAACTAGTCGCCTCAGTGGGCCTAAAAGCAGCCACCTGAATAGAAAGCGTTAAAGCTCGAGCGACACAAAATTTATTATACTGATAAATAACCCTACTCCCCTAATAATATTAGGCCATTCCATGCTAACATGGAAGAGACCATGCTAATATGAGTAACAAGAGGACATAACCCTCTCCCAGCACAAGTGTAAACCAGATCGGACTAACCACTGGAAACTAACGAACCCAAAAAAAGAGGGCAATGTTAACACAAATAAAATCAAGAAAACCCCACAACACTAAAATCGTTAACCCCACACTGGAGTGCACCAAGGAAAGACTAAAAGAAAAGGAAGGAACTCGGCAAACATAAGCCTCGCCTGTTTACCAAAAACATCGCCTCCTGCAAACCCCTATGTATAGGAGGTCCAGCCTGCCCAGTGACTACAAGTTTAACGGCCGCGGTATTTTGACCGTGCAAAGGTAGCGCAATCACTTGTCTTTTAAATGAAGACCTGTATGAATGGCCAAACGAGGGCTTAACTGTCTCCCCTTTCAAGTCAGTGAAATTGATCTACCCGTGCAGAAGCGGGTATAAAAATACAAGACGAGAAGACCCTTTGGAGCTTAAGGTACAAACCCAACTACGTTAAACAGCTTACTAAAAAGTATTTAAACCTAGTAGACACTGGAATTTTACCTTCGGTTGGGGCGACCATGGAGAACAAAAGATCCTCCAAGTGGATTGGGGCTAAACCCTAAAACTGAGAAAGACACTCCCAAGTCACAGAAATTCTGACCAATTATGATCCGGCCCCCGGGCCGATCAACGAACCAAGTTACCCCAGGGATAACAGCGCAATCCTCTCCCAGAGTCCATATCGACGAGAGGGTTTACGACCTCGATGTTGGATCAGGACATCCTAATGGTGCAGCCGCTATTAAGGGTTCGTTTGTTCAACGATTAAAGTCCTACGTGATCTGAGTTCAGACCGGAGCAATCCAGGTCAGTTTCTATCTGTAAAGTCATTCTTCCTAGTACGAAAGGACCGGAAAAAAAAGGCCCATGCCAAAAGCACGCCTTACCCCTAATTAATGAAAGCAACTAAATTAAATAAAGGGAGGACCCAAAAACCTGCCAAAATAAGGCCACACTAAGATGGCAGAGCATGGTAATTGCAAAAGGCCTAAGCCCTTTCAGCCAGGGGTTCAAATCCTCTTCTTAGTTTATGCTAAACACCCTACTTACCCATCTAATTAACCCACTTGTATATATCATTCCCGTTCTGCTGGCCGTAGCCTTCCTCACGCTTCTTGAACGAAAAGTCCTAGGATATATACAATTACGAAAAGGCCCAAATATTGTAGGCCCTTACGGCCTACTCCAGCCAATTGCCGACGGGGTAAAACTATTTACCAAAGAACCAATCCGCCCATCTACATCATCCCCATTTCTATTTTTAGCAACCCCAATACTTGCGCTAACCCTAGCCATAACCCTATGGGCACCAATACCCATACCACACCCTGTCACTGACCTAAACCTAGGCATTCTATTCGTCCTAGCCTTATCAAGTCTAGCAGTATATTCTATTTTAGGATCAGGATGAGCATCAAACTCAAAATATGCACTAATCGGCGCCCTCCGAGCTGTCGCCCAGACAATTTCCTATGAAGTAAGCCTAGGACTAATTCTACTTTCCATTATTATTTTCTCCGGAGGCTATACACTACAAATATTTAATATTACACAAGAAAGCATCTGACTACTAATCCCCGCCTGACCATTAGCCGCAATATGATACATCTCTACACTAGCCGAAACAAACCGTGCACCATTTGACCTGACTGAAGGCGAATCTGAATTAGTATCCGGCTTTAACGTAGAATACGCTGGCGGACCATTTGCTTTATTCTTTTTAGCCGAATATGCCAACATCCTATTAATAAATACCCTATCAGCTATCCTCTTCCTTGGCGCATCACACACACCATACATTCCAGAACTAACAACAATTAATCTAATAACTAAAGCCGCACTCCTCTCAATAATATTCCTATGAGTCCGAGCCTCATATCCACGATTCCGGTACGATCAACTTATACACTTAGTCTGAAAAAACTTCCTCCCCCTAACCCTGGCCCTAGTCTTATGACACACCGCCCTCCCAATCGCGTTAGCAGGACTTCCTCCACAACTATAGCTACAAGGAACCGTGCCTGAATTCCTAAGGACCACTTTGATAGAGTGGCTCATGAGGGTTAAAGTCCCCCCAGTTCCTAGAAAGAAGGGAGTTGAACCCATACTCAGGAGATCAAAACTCCTGGTGCTTCCTCTACACCACTTTCTATGATAAGGTCAGCTAATTAAGCTTTCGGGCCCATACCCCGAACATGACGGTTAAAATCCCTCCCCTATCAATGAACCCCTACGTACTCGCAATCCTCCTGTCTAGCCTAGGACTAGGAACCACCCTAACCTTTGCCAGCTCTCACTGACTACTCGCCTGAATAGGACTAGAAATTAACACACTAGCAATTACCCCCCTAATAGCACAACAACACCACCCACGAGCAGTTGAAGCAACCACAAAATATTTCCTAACCCAAGCAACCGCCGCAGCAATAATCCTATTTGCCACAACAACAAATGCATGAATTACGGGCGAATGAGACATCAACAACTTATCCCACCCCCTTACCTCTACAATAACAATCACCGCTCTGGCATTAAAAATTGGCCTAGCGCCAATACACTTCTGACTGCCAGAAGTGCTACAAGGACTTGACCTGCTTACAGGACTAATCTTATCAACTTGACAAAAACTGGCCCCGTTCGCATTAATTATTCAAGTGGCACCAACCATCAACCCCCTCATACTTACATCCCTCGGACTTCTATCTGCACTAATCGGGGGCTGAGGAGGACTTAACCAAACCCAAATCCGAAAAATTTTAGCCTACTCTTCAATCGCACACATGGGTTGAATAATAATTATTTTACAACATGCCCCCCACCTGACCCTACTCGCACTAGGCACATACATTTTTATAACATCCACAGCATTCCTCTCACTAAAAATAACATCAACCACAAAAATTAGCACTTTAACAACAATATGATCAAAAACCCCAATCCTAGCATCAACAACAGCCCTAACCCTACTCTCACTGGGAGGCCTTCCACCACTAACAGGATTTATACCAAAATGACTAATTTTACAAGAAATAACGAAACAGGAACTCCCACTTACAGCAACAATTATGGCCTTAGCCGCCCTACTAAGCCTATACTTTTATCTACGACTATGCTACGCCATAACCCTCACTATCTCTCCAAACACAACAAATGCCACAACACCATGACGAACCCAAACAACCCAATCAACACTCACCCTGGCCCTATCAACAACAATTGCCCTAGGAGCATTACCCCTCACCCCGACCATACTAATACTAACCGCCTAGGGACTTAGGATAAATTAGACCAAGAACCTTCAAAGCTCTAAGCAGGAGTTAAAATCTCCTAGTCCCTGGTTAAGACCTGCAAGACTCTACCTCACATCTTCTGAATGCAACTCAGACACTTTAATTAAGCTAAGGCCCCACTAGATGAGAAGGCCTCGATCCTACAAACTCTTAGTTAACAGCTAAGCGCCCAAACCAGCGAGCATTCATCTACTCTCCCGCCGTTAGCCGAGTAAGGCGGGAAAGCCCCGGCAGACGTTAATCTGCGTCTTGAGATTTGCAATCTAATGTGTACTCCACCACGGGACTTGGTAAAAAGAGGATTTAAACCTCTATCTTCGGGGCTACAACCCGCCGCCTAATTTCGGCCATCCTACCTGTGGCAATCACACGCTGATTCTTCTCCACCAACCACAAAGACATTGGCACCCTTTATTTAGTATTTGGTGCCTGAGCCGGAATAGTCGGTACCGCTCTTAGCTTACTTATTCGAGCTGAACTAAACCAACCAGGATCCCTTCTCGGCGATGACCAAATTTATAATGTTATTGTTACCGCACATGCCTTTGTTATAATTTTCTTTATAGTAATGCCTATCCTTATTGGCGGATTCGGCAATTGACTCGTCCCACTAATAATTGGGGCCCCTGACATGGCATTCCCTCGAATAAATAACATAAGCTTCTGACTTCTACCACCGTCATTTCTTCTACTCTTGGCCTCATCTGGTGTTGAAGCTGGAGCCGGTACAGGGTGAACAGTCTATCCACCATTAGCAGGCAATTTAGCCCACGCAGGCGCATCCGTAGACCTAACTATTTTCTCCCTCCATTTGGCCGGTGTGTCATCCATCCTTGGGGCAATTAATTTTATCACAACAACAATTAATATAAAACCCCCAGCCATCTCCCAATACCAAACCCCGTTATTTGTATGAGCTGTCCTTGTGACCGCTGTTCTCCTCCTACTATCTCTCCCAGTCCTAGCTGCTGGAATCACAATACTTCTAACAGACCGAAACCTAAACACTACATTCTTTGACCCCGCAGGAGGGGGAGACCCCATTCTCTATCAGCACCTATTTTGATTCTTTGGCCACCCAGAAGTCTACATTTTAATTCTACCCGGATTTGGCATTATCTCCCATGTTGTAGCCTATTATGCAGGCAAAAAAGAACCATTTGGATATATAGGAATGGTCTGAGCAATAATGGCCATTGGCCTACTAGGCTTTATCGTCTGAGCCCATCACATGTTTACAGTCGGCATGGACGTAGACACTCGTGCATACTTTACGTCCGCAACTATAATCATTGCCATCCCAACAGGTGTGAAAGTATTTAGCTGATTAGCCACATTACACGGAGGATCAATTAAATGAGAGACACCGATACTTTGAGCCCTTGGCTTCATTTTCCTATTCACAGTGGGAGGATTAACAGGAATTGTGTTAGCCAACTCATCACTAGACATTGTCCTGCATGACACATATTATGTTGTTGCACACTTCCACTATGTACTATCAATAGGAGCCGTATTTGCCATTATAGCGGCCTTTGTGCATTGATTTCCCCTATTTACAGGATATACTCTCCACAGTACTTGAACCAAAATCCACTTTGGAGTTATATTTGTGGGCGTGAACCTCACCTTCTTTCCCCAACACTTCCTCGGCCTAGCGGGAATACCACGTCGATACTCAGATTACCCAGACGCCTACACCCTGTGAAACACAGTGTCCTCCATTGGATCATTAATCTCACTAGTAGCAGTAATTATATTCTTATTTATTCTATGAGAAGCCTTTGCCGCAAAACGAGAAGTTTTATCTGTAGAATTAACCGCAACAAATGTTGAATGGCTTCACGGATGCCCCCCTCCGTATCACACATTTGAAGAACCCGCATTCGTTCAAGTTCAATCAAATTAACGAGGAAGGGAGGAATTGAACCCCCATCTACTGGTTTCAAGCCAGTCACATGACCACTCTGTCACTTCCTTTTAAAGACATTAGTAAACCCGCAAATTACATCACTTTGTCAAGGTGAAATAGCAGGTTAAACCCCTGCATGTCTTAAGCTTTAAGCTTAATGGCACATCCCACACAATTAGGATTCCAAGACGCGGCATCACCCGTTATAGAAGAACTTCTTCACTTTCATGACCACGCTTTAATAATCGTATTTTTAATTAGCACCCTAGTGCTCTACATTATCATTGCAATAGTATCAACAAAACTTACAAACAAGTACATCTTAGACTCTCAAGAAATTGAAATTGTATGGACCGTCCTACCCGCTGTAATTCTTGTTATAATTGCCCTTCCCTCCTTACGAATTCTTTACCTTATAGATGAGATTAATGACCCCCACCTAACAATTAAAGCTATGGGCCACCAATGATACTGAAGCTACGAATATACTGACTACGAGAACCTAGGCTTTGACTCATATATAATTCCAACCCAAGACCTTAACCCCGGCCAATTTCGATTGCTTGAAACAGACCACCGAATGGTTGTCCCAATGGAATCTCCAATTCGGGTACTTGTCTCAGCCGAAGATGTACTACACTCCTGGGCCGTCCCATCCCTTGGAATAAAAATAGACGCCGTCCCAGGGCGTCTCAATCAAACAGCCTTCATTGCTTCCCGCCCAGGGGTGTTTTACGGGCAATGCTCCGAAATTTGTGGAGCGAACCACAGCTTTATGCCCATCGTAGTAGAAGCAGTCCCCCTTGAACACTTTGAAAACTGATCATCACTTATACTAGAAGACGCCTCACTAGGAAGCTAAGTCCGGGCTTCAGCATTGGCCTTTTAAGCCAAAGAATGGTGCCTCCCAACCACCTCTAGTGAAATGCCTCAATTAAACCCCGCCCCTTGATTCGCAATTTTAGTATTTTCATGATTAACATTTCTTACTATTATCCCCACCAAAGTAATAAACCACACCACACCCAATGAGCCGGTCCTTCTGGATTCCGAAAAACACAAAACTGAACCCTGAGACTGACCATGGCAATAAGCTTCTTTGATCAATTTGCAAGCCCATCTTATCTTGGCATCCCCCTAATTGCAATCGCAATCACCCTGCCATGAATTCTACTCCCCACCCCCTCATCGCGATGAGTTAATAATCGTCTAATCACAGTTCAAGGATGATTTATCAACCGATTTACCAATCAACTTATACTGCCCTTAAATACAGGGGGCCACAAATGAGCACTATTACTAGCCTCATTAATAGTATTTTTAATTACCATTAATATGCTCGGACTATTACCATACACCTTTACCCCAACAACACAACTGTCATTAAATATAGGATTTGCCGTTCCACTATGACTTGCCACAGTTATTACTGGAATACGAAATCAACCAACAGTTGCCCTAGGACATTTGTTACCAGAGGGCACCCCAATTCCCTTAATTCCCGTGCTTATTATCATCGAAACAATTAGCCTATTTATCCGACCTTTAGCCCTAGGTGTCCGATTGACAGCAAACCTAACTGCCGGACACCTGCTTATTCAACTAATCGCTACTGCCGTATTTGTTTTACTCCCAATAATGCCAACAGTGGCCATCTTAACTGCCGCCGTACTCTTTCTCCTCACACTTCTAGAAGTTGCAGTAGCCATAATTCAAGCTTATGTATTCGTCCTTCTCCTAAGCCTATATCTACAAGAAAACGTTTAATGGCCCACCAAGCACATGCATATCATATGGTTGATCCAAGCCCATGACCACTAACCGGCGCAGTCGGAGCTCTACTAATGACATCCGGCCTAGCAATCTGGTTTCACTTCCACTCGACTACACTTATAACCCTTGGGACAGTTCTCTTACTCCTTACCATATACCAATGATGACGAGACATTATTCGAGAAGGAACCTTCCAAGGCCACCACACACCCCCAGTACAAAAAGGCTTACGCTACGGAATAATTTTATTTATCACATCCGAAGTATTCTTTTTCCTCGGATTTTTCTGAGCTTTCTACCATTCAAGCCTAGCACCTACGCCAGAGCTAGGAGGATGCTGACCCCCAACAGGAATTGTTACACTAGATCCATTCGAAGTCCCACTACTTAACACAGCCGTCCTCCTGGCATCAGGGGTTACAGTAACATGGACTCACCACAGCCTAATAGAAGGGGAACGCAAACAAGCCATTCAATCCCTCGCACTAACTATTTTACTAGGGTTGTACTTCACTGCCTTGCAGGCCATGGAATACTACGAAGCGCCATTCACAATCGCAGATGGAGTCTACGGCTCAACATTCTTTGTGGCCACAGGATTCCATGGACTTCATGTTATTATTGGATCTTCATTCCTGGCCATCTGCCTACTCCGCCAAATCCAATATCACTTCACATCTGAACATCACTTCGGCTTTGAGGCTGCCGCATGATACTGACACTTTGTAGACGTAGTATGACTATTCCTCTACGTATCCATTTATTGATGAGGCTCATATCTCTCTAGTATTTAAACAGTACGAGTGACTTCCAATCACCCAGTCTTGGTTAAACCCCAAGGAAAGATAATGAACTTAATTATTACAATTTTAACCATTACAGTTACCCTCTCTCTGGTATTAGCAATTGTATCTTTTTGACTGCCACAGACAAGCCCGGACGCAGAAAAACTTTCACCCTACGAATGCGGCTTCGACCCCTTAGGATCTGCTCGACTCCCATTTTCACTTCGATTCTTCTTGGTGGCAATTTTATTCTTATTATTCGACCTAGAAATTGCCTTACTCCTCCCACTACCCTGAGGAGACCAACTTCACAACCCCGCTGGGACCTTCTTCTGAGCCACAACAGTCCTAATTTTACTTACATTAGGATTAGTCTATGAATGAGTTCAAGGAGGCCTAGAGTGGGCAGAATAGAGAGTTAGTCCAATAAAAGACCTCTGATTTCGGCTCAGAAGATCGTGGTTTAACTCCACGGCCCTCTTATGACACCCGTACACTTCAGTTTTAGCTCAGCCTTCACATTAGGACTAATAGGCCTAGCATTTCACCGCACCCACCTACTCTCCGCACTACTCTGCCTAGAAGGAATAATATTATCCCTATTTATCGCACTAGCCCTTTGAGCCATACAATTTGAATCAACTGTATTCTCCACAGCACCTATATTACTACTAGCCTTCTCCGCCTGCGAGGCCAGCGCAGGCCTGGCCCTTCTGGTTGCCACAGCCCGAACCCACGGAACTGACCGCCTACAAAACCTCAGTCTATTACAATGCTAAAAGTACTAATCCCCACAATCATGCTATTTCCCACAATCTGATTGACATCCCCTAAATGACTATGAACAACAACAACTGCACAAAGCCTATTAATTGCCCTCATCAGCCTTTCCTGATTAAAATGAACATCAGAAACCGGATGATCGACCTCAAACGCCTACTTAGCCACAGACCCCCTGTCAACCCCCCTCTTAGTCCTCACCTGCTGACTTCTCCCATTAATAATCTTGGCCAGCCAAAACCATATCTACCCCGAACCAATTAACCGCCAACGCCTATATATCACCCTCCTGGCCTCCCTGCAGACCTTCCTAATTATAGCGTTCGGAGCCACAGAAATTATTATATTTTATATTATATTTGAAGCCACCCTCATCCCCACATTAATCATCATCACCCGATGAGGAAACCAAACCGAACGCCTCAATGCAGGAACCTACTTCCTGTTTTATACCCTAGCAGGGTCACTACCACTTCTAGTAGCCCTCCTCCTTCTCCAACAAACAACAGGAACTCTCTCAATACTAATTTTACAATATTCTCAACCCCTAACGCTCAACTCATGAGGTCATAGCATCTGATGAGCAGGATGCTTAATCGCATTTTTAGTTAAAATACCACTTTATGGAGTCCACTTATGGCTTCCAAAAGCCCACGTTGAAGCCCCGGTAGCAGGATCTATAGTTCTAGCCGCAGTCTTACTAAAACTAGGGGGATACGGCATAATACGAATAATAGCTATATTAGACCCACTCTCAAAAGAACTAGCTTACCCCTTTATTATTCTAGCACTTTGAGGCATTATCATAACCGGATCAATCTGCCTTCGCCAGACAGACCTAAAATCACTAATCGCCTACTCATCTGTAAGTCACATAGGCCTGGTAGCAGGAGGTATCCTAATTCAAACCCCATGAGGATTCACAGGCGCAATTATTCTAATAATTGCCCACGGCCTGGTATCCTCCGCACTATTTTGCCTAGCTAACACCGCCTACGAACGAACCCACAGCCGAACCATAATGCTAGCTCGAGGGCTCCAAACAATTTTTCCACTAACAGCAGTCTGATGATTCATCACTAATTTAGCTAACCTAGCACTACCCCCCCTCCCCAACCTAATGGGTGAACTTATGATCATCACCACCCTTTTTAACTGATCCCCATGAACCATTATGCTTACAGGAGTGGGAACGCTAATTACAGCAGGCTATTCCCTATATTTATTCTTAATAACCCAACGAGGACCAACACCGAGCCATATCACGGGACTATCCCCATTTCACACCCGAGAACATTTACTAATAGTACTCCACCTCCTCCCAGTTATTTTACTAGTAACAAAACCCGAACTTATATGAGGCTGATGCCACTAGTAAGTATAGTTTAATTTAAAACATTAGATTGTGATTCTAAAAATAGAGGTTAAAACCCCCTTACTCACCAAGGAAGGCCATAAGGCAATAAGCACTGCTAATACTTATACCCACGGTTAAATTCCGTGGCTTCCTTACGCTTCTAAAGGATAACAGCTCATCCGCTGGTCTTAGGAACCAAAAACTCTTGGTGCAAATCCAAGTGGAAGCTATGCACCCAACTACCCTAATTTTATCGTCCTCATTAATTCTAGTCATCACAATTCTTATTTACCCCCTACTTACTACACTGCATCCAACCCCCAAAAACCCTAACTGGGCAACAACGCATGTAAAAACCGCTGTAAGCACCGCATTTTTCATCAGCCTCTTGCCACTCGCAATGTTTCTAGACCAGGGAACTGAAACTATTATCACCAACTGACACTGAATAAACACCACCTTATTTGATGTTAACATCAGCTTTAAATTCGACCACTACTCCCTCATTTTTACACCTATTGCCCTCTACGTAACCTGATCTATCCTTGAGTTTGCATCCTGATATATGCACTCCGACCCGGATATAAACCGATTCTTCAAGTACCTACTTCTATTCCTAGTAGCCATAATCATTCTCGTAACCGCCAACAATATATTTCAACTCTTTATTGGATGAGAGGGAGTAGGAATTATATCATTTCTTCTAATCGGCTGATGATATGGACGAGCAGATGCTAATACGGCAGCTCTTCAGGCAGTCTTATACAACCGAGTGGGAGACATCGGACTAATCATAAGCATAGCCTGAATTGCCACAAACCTAAACTCATGAGAAATTCAACAAATTTTCTACTTATCAAAAACCTCCGACATAACACTCCCCCTAATTGGTTTAATCTTAGCGGCAACTGGTAAATCAGCCCAGTTTGGCCTCCACCCATGACTACCCTCCGCCATGGAGGGCCCCACACCAGTCTCTGCCCTACTACACTCCAGCACCATGGTCGTCGCAGGTATCTTCCTGCTTATTCGACTGCACCCAATTATAGAAGACAACAACCTAGCTCTAACAACCTGCCTATGCCTAGGAGCCTTAACCACCCTATTTACAGCTGCCTGCGCCCTAACACAAAATGATATCAAAAAAATTGTAGCGTTCTCAACATCTAGCCAACTAGGACTCATAATAGTTACCATTGGCCTTAACCAGCCTCAAATAGCATTTTTACATATCTGCACTCACGCCTTTTTCAAGGCAATATTATTCTTATGCTCCGGAACCATCATCCACAGCCTAAACAATGAACAAGACATCCGAAAAATGGGAGGCCTACAAAACCTCTTACCACATACCTCAACCTGCCTAACCATCGGTAGCCTAGCCCTAACAGGAACACCATTTTTAGCCGGCTTCTTCTCAAAAGACGCAATCATTGAAGCCCTAAATACCTCTTACCTAAACGCCTGAGCCCTGACCCTAACACTCATTGCCACATCCTTTACCGCTGTATACAGCCTCCGAGTAATCTTCTTTGTCACCATGGGCACTCCCCGATTCCCGTCTCTTTCCCCAATTAACGAAAACAACCCATCAGTAATTAACCCAATTAAACGACTTGCCTGAGGAAGTATTGTTGCAGGACTTATTATTACATCAAACTTTTTACCCTCTAAAACACCTATCATAACCATACCTATAATCCTTAAAATGGCTGCCCTCGCAGTAACAATTATTGGCCTACTAGTAGCCGTAGAACTAACAACATTAACCAACAAACAATTCAAAACCGGCCCAACAGCCCCTCCCTATCACTTCTCTAATATACTGGGCTATTTCCCCGCAATTATCCACCGCCTTATCCCCAAACTAAACCTAATTATAGGACAATCAATTGCCACACAACTAGTAGACCAAACCTGATTTGAAGCCGTCGGACCAAAGGGGACATCCTCCACACAAATCAACATAGCCAAAACCATCAACGACACCCAACGAGGAATAATTAAAACTTACTTAACAATCTTTCTATTTACCACATCCCTTGCCATCCTACTGACAGCCCTTTAAACTGCGCGAAGCGCCCCACGACCGAGCCCACGAGTTAACTCTAGTACAACAAACAAAGTCAACAACAACACCCACGCACAAATAATTAACATACCCCCACCAGACGAGTACATTATTGCCACACCACTAGTATCCCCTCGCAACATAGAAAACTCCTTTAAACCATCAACAACAACTCAAGACCCCTCATATCAATCCTCCCAAAACAAGCCAACCATTAAACCTACACCAAGTAAATAAATTGTAACATACCCAGCCACAGAACGGTCCCCTCACGCCTCCGGAAAAGGTTCAGCAGCCAAAGCCGCTGAATAGGCAAACACAACAAGTATTCCACCTAAATAAATTAAAAAAAGAACCAAAGATAAAAAAGATCCTCCATGGCCAATAAGCACCCCGCACCCAACCCCCGCCGCCACCACTAAACCAAAAGCAGCAAAATAGGGCGCAGGGTTAGAAGCCACAGCAACCAAACCAACAACTAAAGCCATCAACAGTAATGATACAAGATAAGTCATAATTCCTACCCGGACTCTAACCGAGACCAATGATTTGAAGAACCACCGTTGTTATTCAACTATAAGAACCCTAATGGCAAGCCTACGAAAAACACATCCCCTAATTAAAATTGCTAACGACGCACTAATTGACCTACCAGCCCCCTCTAACATCTCAGTTTGATGAAACTTTGGATCCCTACTAGGACTATGCTTGATTACCCAAATCCTCACCGGACTATTTCTAGCCATACACTACACATCTGACATCTCCACCGCCTTCTCCTCAGTAGCACACATCTGCCGAGACGTGAATTATGGATGACTAATCCGAAATATCCACGCCAACGGGGCATCATTCTTTTTTATCTGTATTTACATACACATCGCCCGAGGATTATACTACGGATCCTACTTGTACAAAGAGACATGAAACATCGGAGTTGTCCTACTACTATTAGTAATAATAACGGCTTTCGTGGGCTATGTACTACCATGAGGACAAATATCGTTTTGAGGCGCAACAGTAATTACTAATCTCCTATCCGCAATCCCCTACATAGGAAACGCCCTAGTCCAATGAATCTGAGGAGGATTCTCTGTAGATAATGCAACACTAACACGATTCTTCGCCTTCCACTTCCTACTGCCATTTATTATTGCCGCAGCCACTATTATCCACCTACTGTTTCTTCACGAAACGGGATCAAATAACCCAGCAGGCCTAAACTCAGACGCAGACAAAATCTCATTCCACCCTTATTTTTCCTACAAGGACTTATTCGGATTTGCAGTTATACTACTAGCACTTACATCCCTAGCATTATTTTCACCCAACCTTCTGGGAGATCCAGAAAACTTCACCCCCGCGAACCCGCTAGTTACCCCTCCCCACATCAAGCCCGAATGATACTTCCTATTTGCTTACGCCATTCTCCGATCAATTCCTAATAAACTTGGAGGAGTCCTAGCACTTTTATTCTCCATTCTCGTACTGGTAGTCGTACCAATCCTTCACACGTCAAAACAACGGGGACTGACATTCCGACCAATCACCCAATTTCTCTTTTGGGCCCTAGTCGCAGACATAATTATTCTAACATGAATCGGAGGAATACCAGTTGAACACCCATTCATTATTATTGGACAAATCGCATCCGTCCTATACTTCGCACTGTTCCTAGTTCTAATGCCACTAGCAGGATGACTAGAAAATAAAGCACTAGAATGAGCTTGCCCTAGTAGCTTAACTCAAAGCATCGGTCTTGTAATCCGAAGATCGGAGGTTAGACCCCTCCCTAGTGCCAGAGAAAAGAGATTTTAACTCTCACCCCTGGCTCCCAAAGCCAGAGTTCTAAATTAAACTATTCTCTGTGCTATATGGTTTAATACATATTATGCATAATATTACATTAATGCATTAATACATTAATGTATAATCACCAACTAAATATTTAGACCATAAAGCAAGTACTAAAATCTAGGGTATACATAAAGCATATTACCAATCCTCAGAAATTCTGTTATTATAAGATGAGTAAGCCCTTACTCCCTTAAAAGTCGTCCTCAAATTTTTCCTTGCATTACCCAACAGACATCTATCGAGGAATAACTAATGTAGTAAGAAACCACCAACCAGTTTATATAATTGCATAACATCCATGATAGAATCAGGGACAAAAGTGGAGGGTGGTAAAATATGAATTATTACTGGCATCTGATTCTCATATCACGGGCATGGGAATGTGGAGTCCCCTAATTCAAATCTATACTGGCATCTGATTCATGGTGTGGTCCATATGTCTCGTTACCCACCAAGCCGGGCGTTCTTTTATATGCATAGGGGTTCTCTTTTTGGTTTCTTTTCATCCACATTTCAGAGTGTAAGCACAAGTCTTAAATTAAGATGGAACATTATTCTTGTTATCAAGAATATAGGTTAATGATTGAACGACATAACATAAGAATTACATTGATTTATCTCAAGTGCATAACATACCCTTACTCAACACAACCTTATACTATATACCCCCTTTTGGTTTCTGCGCGACAAACCCCCCTACCCCCTACGCTCAGTAAATCCTGTTCTCCTTGTCAAACCCCTAAACCAAGGAAGGCTCGACTAAGCGTATCAAAATTAACAAGTTTTGGTAAAGTTAACTTATGCCACCACACATTATATATAACATATACATATTTAACTTCACATTTTTTTCGCCGCGAAAAGCCCAAAATTTAGTAGAAAAAATTTATAAATTAATCTCAATACTAAAATTTCAAATACAAGTTA